GTCGTTTCGGTTGTATGCCACGAGGTCCCTATGGACAAGGGGACAAGTGAATCATCGCTTTTGGGCGCAGGCAGCCCTCTACCATCCATCCCATTGCATTCCATCGTCTCGTATTGTACTGTACCGTACCAGACCAGATACATCTATTGAGTGAGAGAAAGGTAGCTTCTCTATAGATATATTCTTCTTTATTTTTGATATTGATAGGGATCCCCAGATTCCCGTCACTACGGATTGATTGTCTCTACCTAACTACATGGTAGTGGTCTAGGGAGCGCAATTGCTAGAGCACGGGAGAATGAAGAGTAATGATTTCAGCAAGAGCAGCCGGACGGACTACTATAGTGAGTCCAGTGACTACTAGAGTAGAGTTGAGTCAAAAGGTATGGTATAGCAGCCTTTCCGAGCGAGCCTCTGGGATCTCCTGTAAACCCCCATGATGTGGTAAAGGGAGGATATTAGGGGAAGCAGTGAGTGGAGATTCCCCTGCAGAGAGCCGGATGAGGGGAGACCTTCACGTCCGGTTCGGAGGGCGGGGATATCCCGACCCTACTATCATTATGCCTTTGCAATGTTACTTGGTTCAACTCTATTTGTGACCTTTTATCGTATGTGGGACTCTCTATCTTCTTGGGTAGATAATCGATCGTCTTTCATTTTGATAGTTAGTAGTTTTTATAATAATAAGTCAAGTCAATAAATAAGAATAAATAAAAATCGAACTGGAGGAGCGAAAAGCCAGGATGGCTTGGTAAGCAAGCAACCTGTTATGTAGGCGCCACCCTCCATTTCTTTCTCTTCTTTCTTTTTGAAAGTCACGATCAGAATGAAAGGTAGTTCGCTGGGCCTGTATTTTGATCCCAGAGGTGCAGGTTCGACTCCAGCTCGTGAGAAGGCTTTTTTTTTGTCATATCCCTTTGTCTCGCTTGTTCTTATTCAGTTCCTTTGTCCTTCCATCGCTCAACTATTTGTTGAACATTGAATTCGCCCGATATAAGATTAGTACCAACTGGGATCATAAAGCGGATTGGGCTAACGGAAAGGGAGGAGTCAGTCGTTCTGCCATCGATTACAGGCAAACCTTCCCCGAGCTACAGCCCTCACTGTCGATTCAAGACACAACTACCTGTACCACAACCACTGGCATATGCGGTATGCGGGTGTCAGGTCTAGGTCTAGATGGAGGTTCTCGTTCCAGTTCCATTTCTAGTTCAGGTTATGGTTCGAGTGGAGAAGCAGAGAGGGCATACCTTCCCTAAGTTGGTTAGATCGCCCGAACGAAGCTGTCTTGTCTCGCAATGGCAGAAGAAAGAGATATCATTGCCAATCGGGAGGAAAGGAAGAGTCATTTACCTCTCCCTATCGATGTTTGACCCTATTTTTATCCCCGGGCCTTAGCAGCCCACCCCATAACCCGCTTCCCTCGACTGCCTTAAGAGAAGAGAAGAGGAGGGGATTTCGAAGAATGGAATGAAAATTCCTAAAGGTAGTTTACTTGCTTACTTGTTAGAGTCAGGAATCCTTGTAAATTATCTCCGCAGGGAAATGGCTCCAAAGGACCTGTGCCTCGATCCTGACGAGGTTATCGTCACCGATGGTAGTCGCGAGTTCGCGGAGTACACAACCGGTCGTGGGTCCGACAATGGCTTAACTACGTCAAGTGGTACTACATGGTTGCAGTATCTCCAGGCGTAACCATCCAGGATCTCTTAGACGCACCATTCGTGAACCGGAAATGGCAGGTTGAATCGACCGACTCTCAGTTGGTCCGGTTCGGCCTTGTCTGGAAGGTTTTCGATTTGGTTGCCCTAAGGCGGCCTGTTAAGCCAATGTCCTAGTCGCTGCAGCGATTACGGATACCTCTCAGGCATCTCTACTCTGTGAGTCCCGCAAAACGCTTTCTTTATGTTTTGTGAGTTGACTCCTTATGCTAGAGCCAACCTGGCCTACCGGTCTTGTAAACCGATAGTTCCTTTTGGTTTGACACCTGAGGGTGCCCTCCTTTGGGGTCCATACATCAAGGACCTCATCAGGGTGTTGATAAAACTAGCTAAACCGGTTTCAGTGAGGTCAATCAAATGGAGAGGTACGAAGAGGACTTTTCGGTCCTCTCCTTACAGTCGAGTTACTACGTTCCTTGCCTTTTGAACTGTACCGAAAGGTAACAGAAGGAAGTAAAAGACCCTCATTATTAGGTGTACTGTGGTACCCAAGAGTTTGGTATTGTTTCGACGAAAACAACGAGTTGTTTAGTCGAATGGATATGGCCTCATTTGAAAAGGAGGTCATTCCCAACCAACCTACTCCTGTCAGAGTCCTTACCTCGGACGACTGGGTCAATCGGTTGAAGGAGCAGGGAAGAGACGAATATTTGCCATAGGAAACTGGCGGAATCAGAGGTTATTAAACTCTGTTCATAGATGGCTGATGGATGTTATCCGTCAGATTACTATGGGTGGCATGCATGGATGTCTTTTCTGCCTTAGCCATTCTCCCTACGTAGCAACTTTAAGTAGATGATAGATGGGATGAGATGCTAGCCTTAGCGCAGAAGATCCATCATGGAGCCTTAGGTTAGGCTACTACTAAAGATAGGATGGATTGTCAGGAATGGTAGATGGAGCAAGGATGTATAGCAGGCTTAAAACACGAACGACACAAGTAGGACGCACTGAGGCCGAGGTACGTAGTGACGTCTCTTGCTGGGCCTTTGATAAGGAATGGTCGGTTTGTTAGTCTTAATCCAGCGACTGGCCTTGCTCCGAGCGATATCCGAAGTATGGTTCGCTCGCGAGTTATATGCTTAACACATGCATCTGAGGTCAGAGGTGCCGCTAAGGTGAACGCTCAGCTTCAACTCTGACTTTCTATTTGAAGTGCACTGAAGGTTAACTATGTCAATCTACAACTCAATGTGATTGGCTTCGTCCGGGCTCAGTCTCTTCCGGCCGCCTCATCCTACTTACTCCACTCGCTATGTTTTGCTGCCAAACGGACTCTCTCGGAGGTTTTCCCGTGGATGTAATGCTTAGCAACCCGTGCGCCCCTACCCGAGAGGCTAGCTTGGCGGCGCGAGTGATGCGGTAACAAGCCGAATCCAAAGTACCTCGACACAAATAAAAAAAGAAGATAAGAAGTGCCTATCCGCTCATCAAGTAAAGAAAGGCATCGATACATCGAGGACCAGGGCGGTGAAGTGGGGAAGGTGGACAGTAAGCTAGTAATTGCGTTAAGAAAAAGCGGTAGAAGGGCGTGAAGGTGTACTTTCTTTCGCGGTTGTTGGGTATTGTATTAGTGGCAAGCCGACTGACTGATAGGGTCACGAAGAGCCCAACGAATGGAGGACCAGAACTGCTTTGCTTAACACACATATAGTTCAGTTCCCTCAATTCATCACCAACATGCTTGATTCCAATCTCGAGGGACTGAACCCGCTCCTCGAGAATGAAGCTTGCTGGCGATACCGGTATCCATCTATAGCCGTTAGTTCATCGGTGTCGGGGGAGTTTGGCCCCAGCCTATTGTCCCTTTCCCCATGGGGCGGGCTCCTATGATAGGGTCTAGGGAAATCTACCTCTTTTCCTTCTTTTCGTTTTCGCTCCTTTTTCTTTTTCGTTCCTTCCTTAGGTCTGTCTCCTTCGGCGGATCTTGGGACTCCTTTTGCTGGCTTCGGGCTTTGATCTTTCTCTTATCTGGTGTGGCGTCCTGCTTCATCTTTAGGTGTCCTTATTGGTCTCTATCCGCCAGTGCGTAGCTCCGTAACTTTCCCTCTCCCCTGCGGTAGCCGGAGCTCGCACAACCCAAAAAAGAAAAACAAACAAAGCGTGGTTCATGGTAGGCTCTGATAATGGTTAGGGTAGGGGTTTAGTAAAGGATCTCCAGCATGGAACGATGCTCCTTCTCATGCCCATTTGCCAACATCCAGAAAACCCGCCTTCTCACGCTAATGAAAGCCCTTCTTACAGAACAACTAGTGCGAGAGCCTTTCCGTCCCCTATACAGAAGGAGACTTTCTTTTGTCTAACTCTCCAGAAGAGACCAAGTCGTTTACTTCATATTTGTGACTCTTGCCAACAATTGGTTCTTTAACTGACACTTGACTCGAACCGCTTGCCATATCTAAACTAGCTACTGGCAAAGAAAGAGGGAATTGATTCAAGATCCCCTTGCGCCCTACAACCCGAAAGTGACTCTCTATCAAAGCACCTGCGGTGGGCTAAGCGCAAGGAGTCTTAGAGTCTCGATACTGGCTAACGGAAAAAGAACGGCGAACAAGTAGTTGTTCTACAACCCCCAGAACTGTACGCAGCGCTTTTCAAAACAAAAACAAGAAGTGGTTTGTTTTTTCTAAGTCGCTCTGCGAAAACGGTTTTCTGTCTACGAGCGCCTGTCTGCCTTCACGAACGTCTAGTAACTCACTAGCCCTAAACCGTAACTGAAACACTCTCTTCTCCAACCAAAGCCGCCATCCAGATTCAGAAGCGGAAGCGGAAAGAGTTTACTGAAGAGGCTTTCATCTACGGCCTCCCTAATTTATGCTATCTTCGTTTCATTAGGGAAGTCGCCTAGCTCAGCTGGGGGAAGCTCCTAATGGAAATAGAGTACTCTCATTAAAGCAGGGTGACATATTACCGTTGACCTCAGACCTCACACCAGATTTCCTCTTCCCGATCCCCCGAAAAAGGGAAGATGCTCCTGTAGGTAGGAGCTACTTAACTTTCTTCGGCGCTCCCTTCGAACTGATATCCAAAGATTCCCTGTAACAGGATGGTTTGAAATGATGGTTTATTACAGGTTCTGGTGACATGAATAGGATGAGCATACGAATGAGCCGGAACATGGATAACGTAGTGGTTCGAGCCGGTCGAGAGTACGAGATTACTGACCGAAGACTCTTCCATTGAGATGGGCCGAAGCCCTGCTAGCGAAGGAATGCATCCAACAGTGTTCTGTCTCATTGGTCCTCTCATGCCAGAATTTGCTCATAAATCCACTTTGTTCTCCCGGAAATCACTTTCATTATAATACATGACTTATGTGACTTCGATCTGATACCTATCGATTCAGAGAGGAAATGCGCATTTGTATCATTTTGACTCTCCCCATCTCGAATTCTACTAATTTGATATGGGACTGGTTGTGAAGGGAAGCTTTGTGGGAGAAAGGAGGAAAAGGTCAGGCTAGTCAAGGCTTTACTCAAACATATGGGATAGATTACGAGGAAGCCTTTGCCCCGGTAGCCAAGATGAAGTCTGTTCGTCTCCTGCTCTCTATTGCTGCGAATCGAGATTGGCCTCTGTTCCAATTATATGTTCAAAATGCCTTCCTGAACGGGGACCTACAGGAAGAAGTTTACATGAGTCCTCCACCCGGTTGTGTAAGGGGGGGGAGAACAAGAGAGGTCAACTGGAGTGGAAGCCAAACGACGGGGCCGAGAATCTGTGATCGATCCGAAGAACCACTGCCAGATACGATTCTGCTTCCCCTTCGTACTACGCGATTCTTGCCCGGCTTTCTTTCGGCTTAAGTAAGAAGGCTGCGGTGAGAATGAGGATCACTTCGGAACTCTAGGAAAATTGGCGTTTTAGGGCGGGATCTAAAAGTTCTCCAACGTGTTGCGGAGCCTTCGGCCGTGAGAGGGTCTTTTGGCTTCCTCAGGGCCGTGTGAAGCTTAGCTTGCTTTAGCAGCCACGTGATGATTCAAGATTCGTGGTAGGCGTAGGAGCTGGGCGAAGCGGTAGCGAAGCTCAGGTGGTGATGCAAGTGCGCGGTGAGCGTAGTAGCCCCCTCGGGCATGCTCTTTGTACAACCAAGCGAAGAGCTAGTGAGGGCCGGAATGGAATATCGTATGTAGTGTAGAATCGGATCTGAAGCTCTTTACTAGGATTGGAACAAGCGAGGAACGAGTGACCACAAGCTCCGCTTAAGCGCTCGACATGCAGTTAGCTTAAAACATGTTCATCATGTGCAAAGAAAGAGGAAAGGGGCGAAGCGCACCTGCGTGAAGCAGCCTAGCATCACTTTAGATAGGAGCAGAATGGATGACTTACAACTGAAAGTCAGTTCTTCGGATCGTACGACGTAATGGAGATCTTGGTCTAGGTCCGGTGGTTCGCAGAATTCGGGACCTAACGATGTTCGATTCGTCACATGAACGGGAGCGGACGATTCCCTCGTCTCTCCCTTTTTCGGGGAATGGCTGCAATCACAAGCAAGTGATTGAATGAGTGGGGGGCTCCGAAAGCACATGCGGGATAAGCAGGTCTTTCAGGAGACGGTCTAAGGGTCCGGTCTAGAAAGAAAAGAGAACTCTCAACAAGCTGGAACTAATCAAGATCAATAGGAAGAGGAGTTAGCTAGAAATTCATTCATTTTTTGACAAAGTTCATGCCACGACGATCTATATGGAAGGGCTGTTTTGTTGAAGCATTCCTGTTGAAGTTGAAAAAGAGACAAACACTCATGTTTCAGCTCCCGGATCTGCTTGGATTATCGTATAATAAGAGGAGCCGTCTTAGGAAATGACTGAACTTAAAAGACAGATGCCACCGCAGCGAGGGAGTCACTTGTCTGATCTTGCGGTGCACTCACTCCCGTTACGAGAATGAAATGACGCCCCAGCTCGACTCGAGACCAAGACTCCTTCCTTACAACTCGCACCAATAGCGGCACTGAGCGGCCGGAGATTGATTGAAAAGGCAGCCGCCCCTCCCCCCTTGCCGCCTACCTACTCGTGCTCGTAGCTCGATCGGAGGTTAAGAGTGTGGTCCGGCGGAAAAACAGAAGTCGTCCGTATCAAGTGATACGTTAATTGCTCAGTAGTGCTTCGCCACTACCGTAGCTGGCGGAAATAGCTTAATGGTAGAGCATAGCCTTGCCAAGGCTGAGGTTGAGGGTTCAAGTCCCTCCTTCCGCTCTTGGCTTCGTCGTTTAGTGGTAACGAGTAGAGTAGGCATCGCCTCTCGATCCAATCCTTCTTTCCCAGGCCTCCCCAACACACTCTTGATACGAAAGAAACCTCCCGCCATAGAATAGAGAAGAAAGAGATCTAAAGTCTGGGTCCCCTCGATCACCCTTCCCTTGAACCTTAACTGGTCGAGAGAGATGAACCCGCACCACATTTGAGAACCTTCGAACTGAAACCCCCAACTAGAGATGGAATTCCAGAACCTAAACAACTCAATGGAGAGCTCCGTGACCGGTTCAATTCAAGGGAAGGTCCACCAATAATGGAAAGGCCATTCCCCTCCCTATCCGTTTCTTGATCCCTCATTCCACGAATTCGTTGTTACTGATTCATTCAAGGACGGAAAGCTTTTCGTTTTATGAAAAGGCATAGACTCCCCACTTCTTTGTCTTATTAGCGCAGGTCTTCGTCAATGATGAAAGCCGCTGAACTTCAGACTCGAGTTGAGAAAGAGGGCTAGGCCAAGGATAGGAGGGCTTTCAGGGACTGGGGAGGGTTGATTATAGAGCTAGGGGCGGATCAGAGGTTTGTCCATTGGGATTGGGCATGGACGAGCCTCGACTGGGCCAGCATTGATGAAAAAAAAACTTATCCCATCGCATCATTAACCGGTGTAGGATTAAAGAAAGATCAGGTCCAGGATTCGAGTCAAATCGACCTTACCTCTCATCTCAGGGTGAGGCAAGGTAGCTTGCTCAAATGTTCGTTGTTCAATATCTCGGCTGCTCAAGAAGTTGGACTAGCAGCTCCTCCGACCCGGAGTGGATTCTAGGGGAAGGGCAGAGCCTCACCTTGCAGTAAGTAGGAAGGTCTTCGTTGCTGGGACGGGTTCAAACTGGACTGAAGGGAGGAGGAATGAAAGACTCCGATCTTACTGGGGATTCATCACTGGCTAGGGCTTTCGAATCAAAGCATGGGCATCCGCAACCAACTAAGAGGGAACAGTAGATCGTCGATTGAAGAGCCAGGTCAGTCAACTTCTATTGATTATTGATTCGACTAGAGGGACTCCTAGCAACTTGTATGACGGGGCCCCATGGAGACGCTGGAGATGCAGGAGCCGCCTGCCGGATCGACCAATAAATGAGAGGCCAGAGGGGCTCATTCTACTAATTAGTGATCCCTGGCCCTACCTAACAAAGAGATGTCCCTAAACTCAAATAAGAGGGGATTGGTTGATCGGAAAGCTCGGGCAGGAGTAGGACATTCCATAAAAATCTTTCTGATCCGCTAGCTCTCACTCCTTGCCCTATTCGGTCAAGCAGCTTCACTCCTCTAAAATCCTATTTTTTCATCGACAGGTAGGGTTCCTTATTCCGGTTGTAAAGCGGAAGAAGAGGGAGATAGAATGGGCACAGCCCCACCAGCAGCCCGCGTTTTCGACCCGAAAGGAATGGAAAATGAAACAAGAATCTGTGTTCACTATCTATGGAGCGGAGTGACTATCCTTAATCTCCTCTTCCCTATCTCCCCCTTGCCTTTTTTTCTTTTTCTCGCCGGCAGGTAGTTTACTTGCTTACTTGTTAGAGTCAGGAGAATCCATTTCTTTTTTTGTATTGTTTATTATGATTTATCTGTAGTTCAAGGGCACTCTTCCTAATCCGAGTTTAAGATGGAATAAGACCCAGACGTAGAGTCCCGTCGGCCGGTAAGGGATTTTATCTATTGATTTTTTATTCCCTTCAGTCCTTACCTTTAAAAAAGGGATTCTTTTCTTTCCCCACGAGGTCTTCAAGCCAGATGGAGTAGTGCATCTCTGTCTTGAAAGCCCGCCCTACAGATAGGAGTTCCTATCTCTACTGCCTATCCAACCCGAAGATTCTTATTCGTGGTGGAGTGCTTCGAGTAGGATCCGACCCCATCCCAGCAGTCAAAGTCCTTCCTGACCCGGCTCACCTGCCTCTGAAGCTGGAATGCCTTTCTAGAGGAGGCTACCCGAGGAATCGATAAGTTTGAAGTGGGATGTGGAATGTGATTGGTGATGGATGGTGGTTATGAAATCAGTTCTGCATCAGATGATGAGCCCGTGCGAAAACTTTTTCTTTTATTGGCGCCCGATAGGTAGGCTATTCGATTGAGTCGAAAGCCTACCAACGCATAAAGGTTCCGATTCGAGCGAGAGCCCAAACGGGGGAGGCGAGAACGTCTTGATCGAAAGCTCCACTGTTCTGAATAATGAGAAAGACTTTTCAAAATTCGATCAAATCGATCGAGAATCTTATCATCTGTTAGGTAGGCCAACCGACCGAGTTTTGTTGGGCGTCCATGTCACAGAACCTTTCTTCTAGCCAAGAATCCCATTATTGATCGAATAGGGGCCAATTCATTGGCAAATGAAAAATCTACTGTTTTAACACTCAGAAAAAAACCTAGAAAAAAATAAGAGTAACTAAGACAAGAGCTAGGTAAGCAAGATGGAGAGGCTAGAAAAGGCGGGGCAAGGGGCTCTCCATCTCTAGGAAGATTGTGTCCAGGATCTGGTAATCTAAGTTCTGGTCGGCTCGTATTAGCCTGTGCTTTATTACAGGTAGTCATTCCCCCCGTTCCTTTAGTCTTTTCAACGGTACTTGAATCTTAAGTCGCGGTCATGTCTCGCCCCCCCAGTATAGTGACCGATTCCATGTTTCCCCCGAATTTCATCAGTTCCAGGCTTTCCTCTCCCAGAGGGCGAACCTCCAAGTAAAGCGCGCTAGCGCGCTTTACCAAGGGGGCTCGAACGCCGTTGCTTGTTTGGGTCGAGCGGCTTCAAACCTCTGCTCATCCATCTTCATTCCAAAGGCGAACATTTCCATTGAGTGACTGTAACTGCTATAGTTTACAGTCAATAGTTCTTAACCAACCCTTTCTCGCCGAGCTTTATAAAGCTTTAAGAGAGAAGAGTAAGGGGGACCTTCTTTTTCTCCAGCGGAGCCCCTCAGAAAGTAACCGGCGGCCGGTAGCTCTACTAAGCGAAGAACCGCTCGCTGCCTTTTCTTCGCGAATAACATGTGCAGGTAGCCGCCTAGGAGAAGAGAAGCAAGCTACCTTCCATCT